CTTCGGTCTTCAAAGTTATTTGACATTTTTAGACTATATCCACGATTCCTCTCGATTTTTAATCCAATACACAAATCTATTGGTTCCGTTAAGGTAGCTATATGCTGTGTATTATCAATGATTTCGACAGAGGGTGGTAAAATTATGTCTCGAGCAGTTATATATCCGGGACCTTGGACACAAATAAGCGCGTTGCGTGTTCCATATAGATTACTTTTTAATACAATCTCGTTCAAATTCATTAAAATTTCATGTACTGATTCTTGAATACCTACTATGTTAGAATAGTCATGTGGTATGTTCTCAAATTTTGCACGTGTAATGCATGTTCCTTCTATTTCGCCAAGTAAAGCTCTTCGCATCGCAATGCCTATTGTGTCGGCTTGACCTTTCATAAGTGGAGACAGAATAAAGCGTCCATAATAAAGACGCTTACTGTCTCTTCTTGATTCAACACACTTCCACTGTAGTGTCCGAGTAGATACTTTGACTTTCTCTCGAACCATAGTAATTTTATTTGATCAGATCATTGAATCGTTTATTTCTCTTGAAACCCTTTCAGCCTTTATTTAGTTCTATACACGTCTTTTTTTAGGGGGTCTACAACCATTATGTGGCATAGGGGTTACATCTCGTACGAAACTTAAAAGTATACCGCTTCTACGAATAGCTCGTAATGCTGCATCTCTTCCCAGTCCAGGGCCTTTTATCCTTACTTCAGCTCGTTGCATACCTTGATCCACTACTGCTCGAATAGCATTTCCTGCTGCGGTTTGAGCAGCAAAAGGTGTTCCTCTTCTTGTACCTCTGAATCCACAAGTACCCGCGGAGGACCAAGAAATCACCCGACCCCGTACATCTGTAACGGTCACAATGGTATTGTTGAAACTTGCTTGAACATGAATAACTCCCTTTGGTATTCTACGTACATTTTTACGTGAACCACTACGTGTATTTTTACGTGAACCAATTCTTAATATAGGTTTTGCCATATTTTTTCATTTCACAAGAAATATATGGATATATCCATTTCATGTTAAAACGGACTTTTTTTTCAGTTCCTTGGAAGTACCTTTTCCTTTCCTTTATTTCCTTTAGTAAGATTATCCTTGTCTTTGTTTATGCCTCGGGTTGGAACAAATTACTATAATTCGTCCCTTCCTACGGATTAGTCGACACTTTTCACAAATTTTACGAACGGAAGCCCTTATTTTCATAGTTGTTATTCCTTAATTCTCTGAATAGACTTATTGTTGGACGAAAAAAAGGTTTCTTGATATTTTTGAATCTTTAATTGTATCTTCGTGAAAGGAATGTTGAAATTGAAAAAACCACTTACTCATTTGAATCCTTCTCGAATCATGCCGTTCGAAAGTGATTCAGAAAGAAAACTTTCATTAATTCATTTTTTTCTTTAATTTTATTCGAGGTAAAACATTCGAAACTTTTGTAGCAGGGGTGGTATTACACAACCCCTTTTTTTTTTTTTCATAAATCGTAAGTTCCGGATATCCAATTTTGATATTTATATTAGAAGGATTACCATATATAACACAAAATTTCTCCGCCGATTCTTTTTAGTCTAGCTTCTCGGTCTGTCATTATACCTTGAGAAGTCGAAAGGATTACAATTCCTATTCCGCCTAAAATTCGTGGAATTCGTTGAGAGTTAGAATAGATTCGTAGACCCGGCCGACTTATTCTCTTTAAATTTAAAATAGTTTTATAGGATTCTTTCTTATTTCGTCTATGTTTTAGGGTTAAAATCAAAAAATATTGGTTGTTTTCGCGATGTTTCCTTACGTTTTCGATAAAACCCTCTCGTAAAAGTATTTTAACAATGCTTTCGGTAATGTTAGTCGATCCTATCCGAACCGTTCCTTTTCTATTCATGTCAGCATTTCGTATAGAGGTTATTATATCAGCAATAGTGTCTTTCCCCATGATAAGTTAAAATTCCTTATTGTTCTATAATTTTGATATAATCAACATGTTCTTTTTCTTTTATTTATATATAGACGAATTTTATATTAATATATGAATTCAATTATTAATATTTTATATTAAGGGTATATGCGTGATACACAATCTATTAATTAATTTTTTTTCAATACTATTTTTTTAATCCTATCCTATACTAACTATATTTCGGTCTTATAATACCTCAGGAGCTAATGAAACTATTTTAGTAAAGTTTAATTGTCTCAATTCCCGTGGGATCGCCCCAAAAACTCGAGTTCCTTTTGGATTTCCTTCTTGATCAATGACAACTGCCGCATTGTCATCATATCGTATTATGGTCCCATTGTTACGTTTGAGTTCTTTACAAGTACGTACAATTACAGCTCTGATCACTTCTGATCTTTCTAGAGGAGTATTTGGTATTGCTTCCTTGATTACAGCAATAATAACGTCACCAATATGAGCATATCGGCGATTACTAGCTCCTATTATTCGAATACACATCAATTCTCGAGCCCCGCTGTTGTCTGCTACATTCAAATAGGTTTGTGGTTGAATCATATCATTTTTTTGTATCTCTTCTTTTAATGCAAAGCAAAGGACGAAGTAAAAAAATATTGTTTGTCAAAAAAAGAAAACTTAGAATCTTTTTATTCTTAAATATTATTTAGCTTTTTCATTCTATATTCCGATTTCAGAAATAATGAATTGGGTTTTTATAGGCATTTTTGATGCCGCTATTGAAATAGCTTTTCTGGCTATATTTTCGGGTACACCACCCATTTCATAAAGGATTTTACCTGGTTTAACCACAGCTACCCAATACTCTGGGGATCCTTTCCCAGAACCCATACGCGTTTCCGCGGGTCTTACTGTAACTGGTTTGTCTGGAAATATACGTACCCAAATTTTTCCACCACGTCGTACATTTCGTGTCATTGCTCGTCGCCCTGCTTCTATTTGTCTAGATGTGATCCAAGCGGGTTCAAGTGTTTGAAGAGCATATCTGCCAAAACAAATACGATTCCCACGAGAAGATATTCCTTTTAGTCTTCCTCGATGTTGTTTACGAAATCTGGTTCTTTTTGGGTTATAGTTGATGGTTTTTTTCTAAATTAGAAATTCCATCTCTATTACAAAACTGAACATGAGAGTTTCTTCTCATCCAGCTCCTCGCGATAAAAAAGCTTGTATTAAGATATAGATGTAGTTAATGATTAATCCTATTAATCATGATATTTTTTGAAATTTCATCTGATTTCTTATACATTTGTGTATGTCTTTTTTGAAATGGAATCCAAGATTAATTATATTTCTATTTATTTAAAAATAACGTAATATCATCATCTCGAATGTAGTTTTTGTTAGAGTTAGAATATTCTAATAAATCAGTATTTTCTTTGATCTTTTTCTTTTTTTTTTCAATAAAAAAAGTAATAAAATACGAAAAAAAAATTCAAAATTTCGCCGGCGAATATTTACTCTTTCAATATCTATTTAAGTTTGATGTTTATCCCACGAGGTCTCAGAATCAAAATTAGAATAGATAAAAAAATTTCTGGTTTATTCCGCCATCCTGTCCAATGAATTACTAAGATTTGTTTTTCACTAGAATCCTCTATATTCATGGGTTCCGTCGTTCCCATCGCCTCTTGATTAATCATTAGGCCCGAATTCTACAATGGAGCTCTTAGATGAAATTTTTCATTTCATTTTTTAATTTGTTTTTGAGTCAATTTTCTCAGTTTTTATTGGCTCAAGGCTCTTCATTTTTTGTTTTCAGAACAGATTTCTCTAATTATTATGAATGAATCTGTATTGATGCTTTATTACATTGCTTTTCGTACAGCGACCTCATAGACTTTCCAAATTGGAATCATATATCATTAATATTCAATTTTTTCTCTCTTTCTTTCATCTTTCCATTTATCCGCATACTTTTCGATTACCTTTCATAACTTATAATCATATTTAGTTATTCTTTTTTTTTCAGTTGCTACAATGATATGATCAGCCTATCATATCTTGACTTATTTTTTTGGATCCAGATAATGCGAAGCAATGAGTTGCTTAGGTTATTTATTAATGCTATAGTTATTAGTTGCTCTTATAGGTAAGTTCTTTTTTTTTTTTTTTCTTAATCTAATCCTAAACCAACGAGTCACACACTAAGCATAGCAATTATATCAAAAGAGTTTTGATGTAAATTTTTATTCAACCTTATAGAATTGCTTATTTTTTTCTTAAACATAAAAAAGAAGACTACAATTTTTTTTATTACCTTATAGTGTTATACTACATAGTTTTCGTTTTTTATCGTTGGATAAAATGTAAAGACAAATCAAATTTTTTTATTCTTCGTCTACGAATATCCAAATTTTTATTCCTAAGACCCCATAAATAGTTCGAACTGTATAGGAACAATAATCAATTTTAGCTTCAATTGTTTGTAAAGGAACTCTGCCTTCTCTGATCCATTCAACACGTGCAATTTCTTTTCCGTCGATACGTCCTGCAATTTGTACTTGAATTCCTTTTGTATTGGCCTGTTCAGTTAATTCAATAGCTTTTTTCATTGCTTTTCTAAAAGAAACGCGATTTTTTAATTGGCCAGCTATAAATTCTGCAAGAATATTAGGATGTCCATACGGATTAGAAATTTTGGTAATAGCAATGTTGAGTTTTCTATTGACACAATTAAGTTCTTTTTGAACATTCATCTGTAATTCTTCGATTCTTCGCGGTTTATCTTCAATTAATAATTTAGGAAATCCCATATAGATTATGATCTGAATGAGATCGATTCTTTTTTTAATTTCGATACGTGCAATTCCCTCCATACCAGAGGATATTCTTATATTTTTTTGGACATAATTTTTAATACAGTCTCGTATTTTTTTATCTTCTTCTAAACCTTTAGAATACTTTTTTGGTTGTGCAAACCACAGAGAATGATGACTTTGGGTTGTACCAAGTCTGAAACCAAGTGGATTTATTTTTTGTCCCATAGGCCTCCACTACTATATGTATCATAACAT